TTATGGTCTGGATCCCGTTCTTCATCAAATCATATGGATTCATCTAACAATAATGGAATTTTTTCTATTCAGATTACGAAATCACATGAAATTGTATCTAACTCCTGAATAGGAACAGAGGAATAAAGACAATTTTCTATTCCAATTGGAATTTTTATAATAGATAAAAAAGGTAAAATCAAAAAATGAAAAAGAATTGCTAAATGCCACTTAGACTTAGGGAGTTTTGCATATTTAGAGATAATATAAAAAAATTGATTCAATTTAAACTATTATTACGATATTCCCTATTCCAATCATTAGATAACAGAAAAAGAAATGAATTGAAAATTCGATTTGTTTGATGAGATAAAGAAAGAATCATAAATATATATATATATATATATATATTATATAGAGTTAATATCTTTTTATTACTTCACTTATAAATCTTAATTTTATTTTATTAAGATTCGCAGCAAAGAGAGATTTCATCTCGCAGGAAATCGCTTTGAGTCCACGAAATAGGATCAATCAAACAAAGCGGGTGACATAGTAATGAATAGGGCTTGCTTGTATTTATTAAATACATGTGCCTAGATAACTATATTATATGTTTCTATAGATATGTTTCCTCCTTCTTTTTTATTGAAGGTGGAGTCGAGACCGCACATACCGCACTATAGCTAAATTGTTATTTTCTAGTCAATTTCCTATTCAAGGAAAAAGAAAATGGAAGCACGGCAATTTACTGAGAATTTGATATGGGGATCATATAGGGGGAAGATGGTCGATTAGCTATTTGGATAAGCATTTCTGCTCAGGGGTTTCCATCGAATTTTAATTGCAAACAAAATGGAAATTGTATGGAAAGGTTTATTGAAAAGACTTAATATGGGTTAGTTTAGTTAACTAACCATATATCAATTTATATATTATTAGCTTATATATCTAATAATAGCTTATTAATAGATATATTTTCTTATATTATTATATATATAATTTATATTATTATATATATAATATAGAATATTATTATATATTATAAATATATACTAGGGGTTCTAAAATAGGGATTAGGAATCTAAAATTGTCAATTCAAATACGAGAATCAGTCATCAATTTCAAGTTACATTTCATAGTTAATGGTTCCAATTTGCCCCGACTTATGGACTTTGGTAACGGAAAAATCACATTAAGTTTTTTTTTAATATACAAAATAAATGAGAGGGAAAGTTTTTGGATATTTATGTTTTTAGATACTATCCATATAAACATATAACCAAAGGAATGGACCCAATACAAAAAAACAAAAAACGATGGGTTTATTTCGGGAAAGGGATTACCGAAAATGGGATTCAAAATGAAAAATCCAAGTGAAATAAAAAAGAAAGAAATTAAAGATAAAGAATGGCACATCCCAGCCAAAGAAAGAGAGACTATTCTCATCTATTTCGTAAGGGATTCTTTTTGTTTGGCGACATGGCCGAGCGGTAAGGCGGGGGACTGCAAATCCTTTTTCCCCAGTTCAAATCTGGGTGTCGCCTGATCAACAAAAAGGAGAAAATCTTGTATTTGATTTGTCGGATATAACTCGATTAGTTTTTCTCGAGCATAAGCAAACGTAGGAAAAGGCCTTTGGATACTTGCTTGATTCTAAACATCTGGAAATTCCGTTTTCTAAACCAAAAGTGCTAGAAATGTTTGCCTTTAGGATTCTTGGGAAGATTCCCAAAAGGATTCGAGTAGTGGAATGCAAAAAATTGCCTATAAGGACTTCTTGATTCCATTCCACTACGTAATGGGACGTAATGGGGTGTTGGTGCGTGAATTCCATTCGATAGCCTGATGGAAAATTGACTTTTTTGGCTAGATAAGATGCACTACACCTAGAAAAAATGCACAAAGAAAGAATGAATTGAATTTATTTTCAATAAACCAAAATCAAGAATGAATAAGTGATCCTCGGATTGATCCCGGCGATAAATATTAGACAGTAATGATTAGATGAAACGCGAAACAGAGGGATCGAGTAGATCGTTATCGACTCCTGAATCTAAATTTATTTTGAGGGCTTTTCCTGAATTTTTTACCTAATACCTAACCTAATTCAAATAGATAAAATAAAAGACAAGAAAAGAACGAATAGCTTTTCTACATCTTATCTTACGATTCCGGGGAATCCCGGATATTTCCAAACGCGTGACTGCGTATTTTTTTATGCGTACCCCCTTACGATTAAGAGTATCGTATAAGAACTTGTTGTAAGCGGATTTATTGGGGCCTTTCCTCAACGGCGTTAGCCCCCTTTTTTTTGACTATGCGCCATCGATCCCACTATTATTACTCAACATTAGTGGAATATCCGTCATAGAGACAGGAGACATAATTTACATGGATATAGTAAGTCTTGCTTGGGCTGCTTTAATGGTAGTCTTTACTTTTTCTCTGTCCCTCGTAGTATGGGGGCGAAGTGGACTCTAAAGGCACTACTACTAATTGATTGACGTGAAGAATCAAGCTGTATGGATTGTTTTATAGACACATTTTTTTATTAAAAAAAAAGCCTTTTTTTATGTTATATAGATTCGATTTTATGGATCCATAAAATCGAATCTATATAAAGTATATAATATACAACTTACAAAATATACAACTTACAATAAGAATAATTGGGAGTATGCTAGCTAGTATGGTAGAAAGCATCTTTCTACCATACTATCGGATCTCATATAATAGATCCCGCTAATTCTCATTCCACTTAAGACGCAAAATTCCAATTAATCCTTCGATTTCTTCAATAGGGGCCTCAAAAAAACAATCAAGTTTCATTCAACTTAATCACTTTGACTCACGGTTTTTACATATATTATAAGTAAAAAGGCAGTAGGAACTAGAATGAAGAGTGCAGTAGCAATAAATGCGAGAATATTGACTTCCATAATCTCAGTGTTTTTTATTTTTATTAGGTAATAATTCGGGATTTAATCCCATAGAGATGACTAGAGATGAGCAAATTTTTACCTGAAAATGCAATGGGATGAATTCAACATCGATGATATTGAATCAGATCAATATCTGAATAAAATATCTGAGCTATCAAATCAATTCATCGTTGAAAATAAAATGGTATAGTATACCATAGGAAGATCTTTGTTTTTTTTATTCATACCAAATTCAAAATAGGATTCATGATCCAATTCACACGATTCAATTCAATCGAATTCCTTTCTCTTTTGGATTCTTTTTTCTTATTTATTATTTTATTTCTCGTTCTTTCTTGTTTTTCTATAAATTAGACCCCATTCCTTGGGGATTCATCTGATGAATCTGATGAAATAGTATTTGAATGCTCTTTTCTTTCCGTTTCATTTCCATTGGTTACAAACAAACCAACTCAAACAAACAATAGAAGCTAAATAAAAACGAAGAAGGAGTTAACTACTTTTACTTTAGTTAATTTGCGTGGCAAAGAAATCAAACAAGTATCCTAAAAAAGTCCTAGTATTATTATACTATTACTTATACTAGTACTAAGATATAAAAAAGATTGAATCTTCTAGAAAGGTTCACTATGCATAGTTTGTCTTCGACAGTCCTTCTTGTAAAAAAAAAATGCATTAGAGTTTTTGATCCTTTTTTTTTCATATTATTGGCTTTTATTTGAGTGATTTTATTCCGTCGGGACTGACGGGGCTCGAACCCGCAGCTTCCGCCTTGACAGGGCGGTGCTCTAACCAATTGAACTACAATCCCCATGAAATCAAGCTATCAAATATACATATATATATATATATATACTTGCATTGGATTTCAATTTGGATTACTTTTGTAAGGATCGCCGAGGCACGAGGGATATACTGATATATTGATACTTTAACGAGAGCGACTAATAACATATTATTAGTTCAGTACTGTCCAAATCGAATGAAAACCCATCTTTAGCGTTAAAAATAAAAAGTGTTTTATTTCTTCGGTTATTATTAGATATTTTATTATCTAATTTTATTATCTAATAGAATATATATAATACGATTTTGAAAATCGTAAATTGAGATTAGAGTTGTTAGCAAAATAGGAATTTTTGCTAACAAAAAAAATGGAAGAGAGTAAGGCTATATCCGAAATTTTTTTAGTCGGTAATATCCGTCATTTTTGACGAAAAAATGAAAAAGTCTGTCTATAGCATCTCATGGCGGATCAGTGAATTCTTGGGCCGAGCTGGATTTGAACCAGCGTAGACATATTGCCAACGAATTTACAGTCCGTCCCCATTAACCGCTCGGGCATCGACCCTAGAAGAATCCATTCTAGGCTTAGTTAGAAGCTTCGATCAACTTTTTTTCGTAGTACCCTACCTACCCCCAGGGGAAGTCGAATCCCCGCTGCCTCCTTGAAAGAGAGATGTCCTGAACCACTAGACGATGGGGGCATACGTGCCCAACCGCCATCATATTATATGATACGATGATTATCATATCATAAGTTTTTTTATATTGTCAATATAACGGAAGAGTCTGATTAGAATCGAAAGGTCTTTTTCCCTCGGTCATATAATTTCAAAAGATCTTTTGATTCATGATTTTTTTACTAACTAATTCATTCTAATCGCCATCTAGAAATAGGAAATTCTTGATTCGATACTATAGAGAATAGAGTTTTTTTTAATTCAAATAGAGTTCTATATCTATCTATATTTATTCATTATTCCATTCATTAATTCAAATTCACAAAAAAAGCAAAAAATCAAGGATACTATATAATATAGAAGGAATATGAAGTCAGGATCCTTAGTTCGATAAAATCGAAATCAATTTCAGTCTTGAAACAATTATTCATTCCAGTTTTATTTCTCAACCCGTATTTCAACCTATACCCTAGAATAATATCTAAAAAACTCCAATTTTTCGTTCCGGAATCACCCACTATCCTCTCTACTGCTGCGTCTAATGCACATATATTTATTTATTCAATATATATATATAAATTAATATATATATCTATAATTTATATATATATAT